TTTTTCTATATTTTTAGAGAGAGAGAATTGATATACGATCTATTTGAAGCTGCTACAGGTATGCGAATGATGCATAATTACTTTCGCATCGGAGGAGTAGCCGCCGATCTACCTTATGGATGGATCGATAAATGTTTAGATTTCTGTGATTATTTTTTACGAGGAGTTGTTGAATATCAACAACTTATTACACAGAATCCCATTTTTATAGAACGAGTTGAAGGAGTCGGTTTTATTAGCGGAGAAGAAGCAGTAAATTGGGGCTTATCGGGACCGATGTTACGAGCTTCTGGAATACAATGGGATCTTCGTAAAGTTGATCCTTATGAGTCTTACAACCAATTTGATTGGAAAATCCAATGGCAAAAAGAAGGGGATTCATTAGCTCGCTATTTAGTACGAATGGGTGAAATGAGGGAATCCATCAAAATTATTCAACAGGCTGTAGAGAAAATTCCTGGGGGTCCTTATGAGAATTTAGAAGTCCGACGCTTTAAGAAAGCAAAGAATTCCGAATGGAATGATTTTGAATATCGATTTCTTGGTAAAAAACCTTCGCCCAATTTTGAATTGTCAAAGCAAGAGCTTTATGTAAGAGTGGAAGCTCCAAAAGGTGAATTAGGAATTTATCTGGTAGGAGATGATAGTCTTTTCCCCTGGAGATGGAAAATTCGTCCACCTGGTTTTATTAATTTGCAAATTCTTCCTCAACTAGTTAAAAAAATGAAATTGGCTGATATCATGACGATATTAGGTAGTATAGATATCATTATGGGGGAAGTTGATCGTTGAAATGATAATAGATAGGGTAGAGGTAGAAACTATCAATTCTTTTTCGAAATCGGAATTATTAAAAGAAGTCTATGGACTGATATGGATTCTACCTATTTTGACCCTCCTACTGGGAATCACAATAGAAGTACTGGTAATTGTGTGGTTAGAAAGAGAAATATCCGCATCGATACAACAACGTATTGGTCCTGAATATGCTGGCCCCCTGGGACTGCTTCAAGCTATAGCCGATGGAACTAAGCTCCTTTTTAAGGAGGATATCCTGCCATCCCGAGGAGATATTCCTTTATTTAGCATTGGACCCTCTATAGCAGTCATATCAATTTTATTAAGTTTTTTAGTTATCCCTTTAGGATATCGTTTTGTTTTAGCCGATCTTAGTATTGGTGTTTTTTTATGGATTGCCATTTCAAGTATTGCTCCTATTGGTCTTCTTATGGCAGGATATAGCTCAAATAATAAATATTCTTTTTTAGGCGGTCTACGAGCTGCTGCTCAATCTATTAGTTATGAAATACCATTAACTTTTTGTGTGCTAGCAATATCTCTACGTGTGATTCGTTAAAATAGGATCTTTTTCCTCTAAAATCCATTGAATATTTATCTTCCTTTTCTTATTCTATATTCGGGTTGGTAAGTTAAACTAGATAGCTATATGAGTGAAACAAAACAGCTTATTAATTTGTAGTAAAAAGAAAAAATCTCATTTCCTACGTACAAGAAAAAAGTTGAAGTAAACATAAGCAGTGTAAACTCTTTACCCCAAGGTTGAGATTTTTTGATTAGTCATCATATCTTGAAGCGGGCAAGAATAAAGGATTCGCGATATGGAATTCCATTATCCTAGTTATTACTATAACTTATAATCATAAGAGGAATCCATCAAAAGTTAGTGAGGGGTTAGGAACACTAAAGTACATAAAGGATTAGTAATGAGGAAATCTAAGGCATTAGAGATTTTTCCTCATAAAAGGAATCATAATAAGGACTTGAAATTGGTAGAAATGATCAAGTAGTACTTTCTTCGGATTCCGATCCAGAGTATGTTCCCATTCACTTGTTAAGGAAATGGCTATCAAGAACGAATTAACCCTTTATTCCTTTTTTCTTTTTAAGTACCCCTCCCGGGGGAAAGAAGAATAGGACAAAAGATATGGAATGCAATACAAAAAAAGATCTTTATTTATTCTTTCCTTCCTCTATTCATATTCATACAGAATTCCTCATGAACTAATGCCCAATTCTTTTCATTTATTAATTGCTATAACGAGTGTTTTATTCCAAGATTAAGTTATTGCTGAACAAAGAAAAATTCTCATTATATTATAAAGGACGAGATCAATTCGGAAGCGCTTTTTCTTATTCTAGCAGACGGAATTCCTTTGGTCTAATTTAGGACTTTCCAATCGATTTTATCTTACCTAATTCTATCTATGCCCAGGGGGATAATACCGAAATGAAACAACCCTTTCCTTTTTTCTGATCATAGAGAAGCCGTATGAAGCTAAGGTTTCATGTACGGTTTTGGAATAGCGGTGGGAACTGTGATGTTATCATCGACTATGATTATCTAACAGTTCAAGTACAGTTGATATAGTTGAAGCACAGTCAAAATATGGTTTTTTTGGATGGAATCTTTGGCGTCAGCCTATAGGTTTTCTGGTTTTTCTAATTTCTTCTTTGGCAGAATGTGAAAGATTACCCTTTGATTTACCAGAAGCAGAGGAAGAATTAGTAGCAGGTTATCAAACCGAATATTCCGGTATCAAATATGGTTTATTTTATCTTGTTTCTTACCTAAATTTATTAGTTTCCTCTTTATTTGTAACAGTTCTCTACTTAGGCGGGTGGAATTTATCTATTCCCTATATATCCTTTTTTGGATTTTTCCAAATGAATAAAATGGTTGGAATTTTGGAAATGACAATGGGTATCTTTATTACATTAACTAAAGCTTATTTATTTCTCTTCATTTCTATCACAATAAGATGGACTTTACCCAGGATGAGAATGGATCAGTTATTAAATCTTGGATGGAAATTTCTTTTACCTATTTCCCTGGGCAATCTCTTATTAACAACTTCTTCCCAACTTGTTTCACTATAAATAAGATAATACAATAATAATAAGAATATTTTCAACACAAAAATTCTCTCAAACAAGAGAAAGAAACATACCTTTTTCATAGATATTTATAATATGTTCCCTATGGTAACTGGGTTCATGAGTTATGGTCAACAAACAATACGCGCTGCAAGGTACATTGGTCAAAGTTTCATAATTACCTTATCCCACACAAATCGTTTACCTATAACGATTCACTACCCTTATGAAAAATCAATTACATCGGAGCGTTTCCGGGGGCGAATCCACTTTGAATTTGATAAATGTATTGCTTGTGAAGTATGTGTTCGCGTATGCCCGATAGATCTACCCCTTGTGGATTGGAGATTTGAAAAGGATATTAAAAGGAAACAATTGCTTAATTATAGTATTGATTTTGGAGTTTGTATATTTTGTGGTAATTGTGTTGAGTACTGTCCGACAAGCTGTTTATCAATGACTGAAGAATATGAACTTTCTACTTATGATCGTCATGAATTGAATTACAATCAAATTGCTTTGAGTCGGTTACCAATCTCCATAATGGGAGATTACACAATTCAAACAATTAGGAATTCGACTCAAAGTAAAATAGAGGAAGAAAAATCTTTGAATTCAAGAACGATTACTAATTACTAGGATTTTTCTTTTTTGTTAGAAAAATCCAATAGTTCTTTACTAACTATAAAGAAAAACGAATAACTACTGCTTATTGCAAATTATTCCTGATTTAAAATGAGAGTAGATTTTCGTGATGTGATTTCTAACTATACAACTTATATACAAAAAATATCCTAATCCCTTTTTCCTTCCTTGAATCTTTTAGTTTTAGTCAGTTCATGAAAAATTTTATACTATTAATTTATTCTTATCCATAATGGATTTACCTGGACCAATACATGAGATTCTTGTGCTATTTGGGGAATTTTTTCTTCTACTAGGGGGCATAGGAGTAGTATTACTTACCAACCCAATTTATTCTGCCTTTTCGCTGGGATTAGTTCTTATTTGTATATCCTTATTCTATATTTTATTGAATTCCTACTTTGTAGCTGTCGCACAACTTCTTATTTATGTGGGAGCCATAAATGTCTTGATCATATTTGCCGTAATGTTCATAGATGGCTCAGAATGGTCTAAAAATAAGAATTATTGGACTATTGGAGATGGGTTCACTTCACTCGTTTGTATAACTATTCTTTTTTCACTAATGACTACTATCCCAGATACGTCATGGTATGGAATTCTTTGGACTACAAGATCAAACCAAATAGTAGAACAGGGTCTCATAAATAACGTTCAACAAATTGGGATTCATTTAGCAACTGATTTTTATCTTCCGTTTGAACTCATTTCTATAATTCTTCTAGTTTCTTTAATAGGTGCAATTACTATGGCTCGGCAATAAGAAATACTTAGAATGAGTCAAAATTCTTAGAATTTCAAATCTAAAATAAGTAACTAAAATAAATAACTAAAAAAGAATCACAATTTTGATTTAGTAAAACCCATCTACTGCCAACAAATACCTTCTCTTCTCTTTTGTTGTGTAATTGTTCTATTCTAATTAATTGAATCGGTTCAATTCTTGTCCTCATATTGAAATGAATCGAGATTGATAAGGAGTTAGTTAATGATGTTTGAGCATGTACTTTTTTTGAGTGTCTATTTATTTTCGATTGGTATCTATGGATTGATCACAAGCCGAAACATGGTTAGAGCTCTAATATGTCTTGAACTTATACTGAATTCAATTAATCTAAATCTCGTAACATTTTCTGATCTATTTGATAGTCGCCAATTAAAAGGAGACATTTTCGCAATTTTTGTTATAGCCCTTGCGGCTGCTGAAGCAGCTATTGGACTATCCATTCTTTCTTCCATCCATCGTAACAGGAAATCAACTCGTATCAATCAATCTAATTTTTTGAATAATTAGACTTTTGAATAATTAGACATAGAATCCTCTAAACAAATAAACAAAGGCGCACATATAATGATAATATAAAATTCAAATATTAAGATGAATAGAAATCGAATACTATTTTCTTATTATTTTATTATTTTAGAATATCTATTTTTTGAGTAGGTTATTGTATAGTATTCTTTTTTACTTATTGAATTTTTGCAATTCATTGATATTGCAATTTGAATATTGCAATAATTTATATTGAAAAGACGATAGCCAATTTATTGGCTAGTTCGAATTCGTATGTACAATTCGTATAATTATGATTGTTGAAGACCAAAATTCAAGTCTCTTGGCTCTTTTCACGCTTTCTCACAAACGGATTAAGAAATATATTGCATTATTTATTTGTTGAAGTTTGGATAAACCATTGCTTCGTCTGGTGCCTACAATACATATGACTCATATAGTACTAATTTCATTTTTACCAGATCGAAAATTTTTATGTTGAAAAGGAAAATTTATAGATCCAATGTCACATTCCGTAAAAATTTATGATACATGTATAGGATGCACTCAATGTGTACGAGCTTGTCCAACAGATGTATTAGAAATGATACCCTGGGATGGGTGTAAAGCCAAGCAAATTGCTTCTGCCCCGAGAACCGAAGATTGTGTGGGTTGTAAGAGATGCGAATCTGCCTGCCCAACAGATTTTTTAAGTGTCCGCGTTTATTTAGGGCCTGAAACAACCCGCAGCATGGCTCTATCTTATTGATACGTTACAAAAAACTCCACTTGAATCGTCTGATTCCTCTTTACCGAAGAAGCCTGTGCTCGAAATAAGCGAGCACGGGCTTTTCTGGTCAAAACGTATCTTGTCTTTATCACTTTATCATGAGTTATTTTCCTTGGTTAACAATACTTGTTGTTTTGCCGATATTTGCAGGTTCATTAATTTTCTTTTTACCTCATAGGGGAAACAAAATCGTTAGGTGGTATACTATATCTATTTGTTTATTAGAATTCCTTCTAATGACTTATGCATTCTGTTATCATTTCCAATTGGAGGATCCCTTAATCCAATTAAAGGAGGATTCTAAATGGATAGATGTCTTTGATTTCCACTGGAGATTGGGAATCGATGGACTTTCATTAGGATCTATTTTATTGACAGGATTTATCACTACTTTAGCTACTTTAGCAGCTTGGCCGGTTACCCGGAATTCGCGATTATTCTATTTCCTGATGCTAGCAATGTATAGTGGTCAAATAGGATTATTTTCTTCGCGAGACCTTTTACTTTTTTTTATCATGTGGGAGTTAGAATTAATTCCTGTTTACTTACTTTTATCCATGTGGGGGGGAAAGAGGCGTCTGTATTCAGCTACAAAGTTTATTTTGTATACTGCAGGCGGTTCCATTTTTTTCTTAATCGGAGTTCTAGGTATGGGCTTATATGGTTCCAACGAACCAAGATTAGATTTGGAAAGATTAATTAATCGATCATACCCTGCAACATTGGAAATACTATTTTATTTGGGCTTCCTTATTGCTTATGCTGTCAAATTGCCAATTATACCCCTACATACGTGGTTACCAGATACCCATGGGGAAGCGCATTACAGTACATGTATGCTTTTAGCGGGAATCCTATTAAAGATGGGAGCATACGGATTGATTCGGATCAATATGGAATTGTTACCTCATGCTCATTATCTATTTTCCCCCTGGTTGGTAATAATAGGAGCGATGCAAATAATCTATGCAGCTTCAACTTCTCTTGGTCAACGAAATTTCAAAAAAAGAATAGCCTATTCCTCCGTATCTCACATGGGTTTCATAATTATAGGAATTGGTTCCATAACCAACATTGGACTCAATGGAGCTATTTTACAAATACTATCCCATGGATTTATTGGTGCTACACTTTTTTTCTTGGCGGGAACGGCTTGTGATAGAATGCGTCTTGTTTATCTCGAAGAACTGGGGGGGATATCTATCCCAATGCCGAAAATTTTTACCATGTTTAGTAGCTTTTCAATGGCTTCTCTTGCCTTACCAGGAATGAGCGGTTTTGTTGCAGAATTAGTAGTATTTTTTGGACTAATTACTAGTCCCAAATTTCTGTTAATGCCAAAAATCCTAATTACTTTTGTAATGGCAATTGGAATGATATTAACTCCTATTTATTTATTATCTATGTTACGCCAGATGTTCTATGGATACAAGCTATTTCATGTTCCAAACGCAAATTTTGTGGATTCTGGACCGCGAGAACTCTTTCTTTTAATCTGTATCTTTTTACCAGTAATAGGAATTGGTATTTATCCAGATTTTGTTCTCTCGCTATCCGTTGACAGGGTAGAGGCTCTCTTATCCAATTATTATCCTAAATAGGACTTTTTTTTTTAACTAGTCCGCTCTATACTCTATATTCCATAGTGGAAAAACCAAATAATTCAGAAAAAAGTAAAAAAGTCTAAGTCTAATTAGATATATCTCGAATTTTTGAGAACCCTTTGAGAAGGCGTTCAAGGGGTTCTCAAATCAAACAAAAATGGAAAAACTTTCATTTCATGAAGGTTTTATGTTATGTAATCATTTAGATGGTAATGTAAATGAACCATAACTATGTAAACCTATTCCTAATAGATTGATACCAAAATAGCAGATCCAAATTATAAGAAATCCTATTGAAGCTACAAGTGCGGAATTCGTACCCTTCCAATTTGGATTTGTTCTACTATGTAAATAAATTGCGAATATGGTCCAAGTAATAAATGCCCAAGTTTCCTTAGGATCCCAATTCCAATAGGATCCCCACGCCTCATTAGCCCATACTGCTCCACAAAGAATACCTATGGTTAAAAGGGTAAACCCTAGGCTAATGACACGATAACTCCAAGAATCCAAACGCTCAGTTAATTGATATTTGTAATAATTTGAAAATGAAGGAAAAGAGGTGTTTTTTAAAGCACTTCTTTTTGCATAGAAATATTCAATCTCATTAAACTCACTAAAGAAAAATGTTTTAAGTAAAACATTTTTTTTCTTTTTAGAAAAGAAATCGAAATTCTTTCGAAATTTAATGATTAGAAGAGCGGCGGATAATAAGGATCCGCACAAAAGAGTTGCATAGCTTAGTAACATCATACTGACATGCATCATTAACCACTGAGATTGTAGAGCAGGTACTAGTATTGTGGATTGATGCATTTCAGTTAAAAGACCCGACGTGGCAAAGCCTTGCGTTAAAATAGTACTTGGCGTAGTTATTGTGCTTAAATCATTTTTAGAGTTCTGTATCTTAGGAATCGTATGAAGAATATACAGAGCCCATGAAAGGAAGATCAATGACTCATATAAATTACTTAATGGAAAATGTCCCGAAGAAGCCCAACGAGAAACTAAGAATCCTGTTATAGATAAAAAAGTTGCTATCATTCCTTTTTCTGACGAATCATGTAATCCCCCAAGTTCACGAACTAATAAGGTTATCAAATGAATCGTAATCACAATTGAAATAGTTGAGAAAGAGATATGAGTTAGTATATGTTCTAAAGTTGCAAATAGCATAAGGAGAAGGTCCCATTACAAAATTGGAAATTTCGAATTGAATCCATTTTCTAATCTATTGTATTCTTTTTCGAGAATGCCGCCACTCGGACTCGAACCGAGATGCTTGAGCACTGCTTCCTAAGAGCAGCGTGTCTACCAATTTCACCATGGCGGCTAACTTGAAATAATGGAGAACTTAAAAGAATAATAGTTATTCTCTGGCAAATCGTCGAGATTGGGAGAGTCCATAGAATTTAGGAACATTAGAATCTTCATTAAAATAGACTTCGTTTGGTAGTATCATTGCGGATTTTTTTAACAAAAAACTCTTGCTTTGCTCAATAGAAACAAAGCTTGAAAGAGTTGGAACTGTTTTTTCTCAGTTGCAAGATAGAACTAATTTTTTCTAATTAGTTTCTCATTGAAATTATTTCAAATCTTTCAATGCAATGGACAAAATCCAAAAAACCTTTTCTATCTATCCATTAGAATTTCTAGAATTTCATCATTAAATACAAAGAATTTTGTATTTTAGCAAAATTTCTAGAATGAAAGCCTTTATTCTCTTATTAATACGATTTACCAAGCCTAAACCAATTTATTTGTGGATTTTGGATAAGATAGGTAGAAGGTGTAAGTCCTATTGCAAGAATACTCTACTTTTCATAATAGAATCCTCATATTTTATTATGAGGATTCTATTATGAAAAGTTCGTTGATAGGAAAAGAATACTTAGGACACAGTATAGCAAAAACTTTTGTTCTATATATCAGAGGGGTTAGTTCTAAGAATATTGTACCGAGGAATTCGACACATAAAAGTACATTCATTAATTAATCCGAATTATTCATATTAAATAATTGGAATTTCTTTTGGATAGGTCAATTCAAATTATTCCAAAACCAGATTATTTGTTTGTTGCCCAGAAAAACCCTTTGGTTTTGGATGCTCGCTGCCGCTGGAAAATGATCTTGATTTTGCTAAAGAATAAGATTGTACTATGGAAAAATAAGTCTTTTTCTTCCAAAGATTTTTACGAATACGCTTTTTTGACATCGAAGTACGTTTTTTTGGAACTGCCATTTAAAAAGGAGATTACTTTTTTCTAGTTGTATGTGAAAGACATCTATTGCCGCAAATCAATCCTTCTTTCTGCTTTTTCTTAGAAATCAATCCTTCTTTCTGCTTTTTCTTAGTATTTATACTTAGATACTGAACTGAAATTCTGAATTCTTTTTTATTTCATTTTCTCTAATGCGGATAAGACAAGAATTTTTTAGCATATTTTTCATTTAGCATATTTTTCATATATATTTTGGATTTTGTTTTAATAATATAGAATATATACAAAGGTTTTCTATTTAAATCAATTTATATATCAAGTATAATTCATATATAGATATATGGTACGGGGGTCTATCCCCCATATAAGATGGGGGGATAAAAGGAAGGGAAAATTCAAATAGTTAATTAAGTTCAGAATGGTATTCCATAATTGAATTCCAATCAAAACAAAAAAAAATAGTTAGTCTCTTAAACAAGACATTCTATAAAACTTAGGTAATTCTAGTCATTAGGATTTCTGTTCTATATGAAGTAAGGAATATTCGAGAATTTCCTATAAACATAGGTTTTCATTGGAATTCAATCAATCAGTTACGAAACATGAGAGTTGCTTCATCTTCATTGTAATAGAAAGAAATACAAAAATGAATAAAAAAATGAATAGAAAGTAAAATGATTCAATCCTTTTTTATATTTTAATAAATATCCTTCTTTAGATAATAACTAAGTAACAAAGTTATTTGATTAACTTTTTGAATTTAACCAAGTAAACCCATTCTTCATTTTTGATTATTTCAATGAGAGAAATTTGGAAAAATGAAGAATTCCAGTATTTTTTTTTTTTTTTTTTTTTTTTTTTTATTCCTTCAGAAAGAGATAAGAATTGGTTTGGTGAATCGGAAACAATTTTATTTTCTAAAAAAATTGAAGTAAAAATTTCCATTTCTTTTCTTATGGAACATACATATCAATATGCATGGGTAATCCCTCTTCTCCCACTTCCAGTTATTATGTCAATGGGGTTTGGACTTATTCTTATTCCGACAGCAACAAAAAATCTTCGTCGAATATGGGCTTTTCCTAGTGTTTTACTCTTAAGTATAGCTATGGTATTCTCAGTTCACCTATCTATTCAACAAATAAATGGAAGTTCTATCTATCAATATCTATGGTCTTGGACCGTCAATAATGATTTTTCCTTAGAATTTGGATACTTGATCGACCCGCTTACTTCTATTATGTTAATACTAATTACTACAGTAGGAATCCTCGTTCTTATTTATAGTGACGATTATATGTCTCACGATGAAGGATATTTGAGATTTTTTGTTTATATAAGTTTTTTCAATACTTCCATGTTGGGATTGGTTACTAGTTCCAATTTGATACAAATTTATTTTTTTTGGGAACTTGTGGGAATGTGTTCCTATTTATTGATAGGCTTTTGGTTTACACGGCCAATTGCAGCGAGTGCTTGTCAAAAAGCTTTTGTAACTAATCGTGTAGGGGATTTTGGTCTGTTATTAGGAATTTTAGGTTTTTTTTGGATAACAGGTAGTTTAGAGTTTCGGGATTTGTTCAAAATAGCTAATAACTGGATTCCTAATAATGGGATTAATTCCTTACTTACTACTTTGTGTGCTTTTTTATTATTCCTTGGTGCAGTTGCAAAATCTGCACAATTCCCTCTTCACGTATGGTTACCCGATGCTATGGAAGGACCCACTCCCATTTCGGCTCTTATACACGCAGCAACTATGGTTGCTGCGGGGATTTTTCTTCTAGCTCGACTTCTTCCTCTTTTCATATCCCTACCCTTAATAATGAGTTTCATTTCTTTAGTAGGTACAATAACACTCTTCTTAGGAGCTACTTTAGCTCTTGCTCAGAGAGATATTAAAAGAAGCTTAGCCTATTCTACAATGTCTCAATTGGGTTATATGATGTTAGCTCTAGGTATAGGTTCTTATCAAGCTGCTTTATTCCATTTGATCACTCATGCTTATTCTAAAGCTTTATTGTTCTTGGGATCCGGATCCGTTATTCATTCAATGGAACCTCTTGTTGGATATTCACCAGATAAAAGTCAGAATATGGTTCTTATGGGTGGTTTAAGAAAATACGTTCCAATTACAAGAACGACTTTTTTATGGGGTACGCTTTCTCTTTGTGGTATTCCACCTCTTGCTTGCTTCTGGTCCAAAGATGAAATCCTTAGTAATAGTTGGTTGTATTCACCCTTTTTTGGAATAATAGCCTCTTTTACTGCAGGATTAACTGCGTTTTATATGTTTCGGATATATTTACTTACTTTTGATGGGTACCTGCGTGTTCATTTTCAAAATTACAGTAGCACTAAAGAGGGCTCGTTGTATTCAATATCCTTATGGGGAAAAAGGATACCCAAAGGAGTGAATAGAGATTTCATTTTATCAACAACGAAGAGTGGAGTTTCTTTTTTTTCACAAAATATATCCAAAATTCATGGTAATACAAGAAATAGGATAGGGTCCTTTAGTACTTCCTTTGGGGTTAAAAACACTTTTGTCTATCCTCATGAAACGGGAAATACTATGCTATTCCCTCTTTTTATATTACTGCTTTTTACTTTGTTCATTGGATCCATAGGAATCCATTTTGATAATGGAGTAATGGATAATGGAATAGCGGAGTTAACCATATTATCAAAGTGGTTAACTCCCTCAATAAGCTTTTTCCAGGAAAGTTCTAATTCTTCCATAAATTCATATGAATTTATCACTAATGCAATTTCTTCTGTAAGTCTAGCTATGTTTGGTCTATTCATAGCATATATCTTCTATGGATCTGCTTATTCTTTTTTTCAGAATTTATATTTTAAAAATTCCCTTGTAAAAGAGAGTCCGAAAAAGTCTTTTTTGGATCAAGTAAAAAAAAAGATATACAGTTGGTCATATAATCGTGGTTATATAGATATTTTCTATACTAGGGTCTTTACCCTGGGTATAAGAGGATTAACCGAACTAACGCAGTTTTTCGATAAGGGTGTCATTGATGGAATTACCAATGGGGTAGGTCTTGCTGGTTTTTGTATAGGAGAAGAAATTAAATATGTAGGGGGAGGGCGAATATCGTCTTATTTATTCTTTTTTTTATGTTATGTATCCGTGTTCTTATTCTTTTTTCTTTCTTAACTTAAGGAATTCCCCTGTCTCCTGCCTAAAGAGCCCCTTATTCCCCTTCCTATCTCCTTCTACCATCTCTCTCCCTTTTCTACCATCTCTCTCTTTCTATCTCCCTCCTAAGGTAAGTATTGTATAATAGTTCGGTTTTCCGCGATTTTTTCCATTCCTCTGTGTAAATACCCTAATATGGGTTCACAATCAATAACATCTTCACCATCGAGAGTAACGATCAGTCGAAGAACACCATGCATTGATGGGTGGTGAGGGCCCATATTGACTATCATGAGATCTTTTCTTGTAAGCGGTAGACTCATATCCTTTCTTCCTTAATTCATTATTCCATGAAAATGGATTATTCCATGAATTCCTCAAAACGAGGCTCATCAAAATGAAAAATCTAAGACTACTATAAGACTACTAATAAAATAAGAAAAAAATTCGAACGATTAAATTACTTCTCCCTAATATCCAACTGACTGATTAATTTCTTATAACGTACTCTATTTTTCTTTGCCAAATAAGCTAGCAAACGTTGACGTTTTCCCAAAAGTCTTCGTAGACCTCTTTCCGATGAAAAATCTTTTTTGTGTAATTCCAAATGTGAAGCAAGTCTCCGTATCTTATTGGTGAAACTGAATACTTGAAATTCAACAGAACCCCTGTTTTCTTCTTTTTCTTCTTTAACCATAAATCCAAAAATTTTTCTACCTCCTTTCTTTTTCTTGTATTTTTCTGATCAGGAAAAATACAAAATTATGTCAGTTATTTTGAAGTTATTCTAATCTCGTACACACAAAAATTTGCAATTATTCATCTACTACTGGAATTTGGATTTATTTTATCGATGCAAATTGGATTTGGATAGAAGGGTACATTCTTTTATTTTAGATAGAAGAAATGTTTCTTCTATCTAAAATAAAAGAATTTTGCTGATTTATTTATTGCTATATCCAATTTATGGAATTGATACACCATTTAATTGATATCGTTTAGCAAAATGAAACACAGCATATGCATCCATCTTTCGGCTCGAGAATTTCACTGGATAGAGATATGGTATAAGAAATAGGCTATTAAGTAACTCTAAATGAATTGTGGATACATCTGTATCCTTAACATACTGAAACGACTGCCATTATTCGTATCAAACCAATAGCGATTCATACAAGCTAAATCTTCTAATCAATGGTGGGCCAATAATGAATTTTTTTGCATATGTATTAAGACGCTTGGCCTGATTTCGAAATTGTCCAGAGTTTTTTATGTTGTTTTCATTGCAAAATGATGGATCTCCTTCCGTAACTTTCCAATTACGAGTACGAGAATTGAAAGACATGAAAATTCTCAATTCTCTACGGCGTCTAGGAGATAGATAGAATATTTTCAGGAACAAGAAAATCAGAAGAATCTTTCTCTCTATTCACTACCATTCCTCGTCTTCGACTTCTATTAGTTTCTTTTCTTCTTTAATGCAATAGCTATAGTTTGATATAGAATCCATTTCTCAAAGTAATGGAAACCATTCTCTTATAGGAAATGCTTCGAAAATCGCTATTCCATCTTTTAGGTATCGTGAAAAGTGATACCTGTGAAGATCGTGCATTTCAGTCACATTCAGATCCGTTTTTCGAGTCCATGATATAACCAAATTGGATGGATCTTCCACCCGTTTAGCTAAGAAAGAATAGATGCAGAGGTGGATAATAGATCGATATGAAGATCATGAGCTGCCCCATAATGAAACCGCCAGTAGTCGCGAATATCTCCTTCTTCCCTAATCCAAGATTGGAGAAAGAAGATCTAAGAGGGACCTATGGAGAATGTGGTCAGAAATCCATAATAGAGTCCGACCACAACGACCGAATTAATTATCCTCATCGAGAAACTTAGACTACTAAGTAGAAAAGATTTGAAAATCATGGCATGGGTCTCCTTTTTTTCTTTCTTTAGAGTTTTCTATATGCACAATTTCTCGATGTTTCGATGAGAATTTCTTGACTTTCCATATATAGAAAGAGATAGACTATAAATGACATCTCTTATGTAAATAAGACCAAAGGGATGGATATTAAATGATAGGAAGTGCTAGGAAGTGAAATAGAATGAAATAGAGCCACTTTGGGCTTCCCTATGAAATGAGGCATGGAACGGAGTCACTACGAAGAAATTCCGGGAGTTACGAAAGAAGCTTCGGACTCATATTGTTCATGGGTTGAGAGCGGGAGTTGAACTCTAGGAGATCGAATCTCCCCTTGTTCCTCAGTAGCTCAGTGGTAGAGCGGTCGGCTGTTAACTGACTGGTCGTAGGTTCGAATCCTACTTGGGGAGATTTGATTCATTCTTTAATGTAAGAATAAAGAATTGAATTAAAGGGCTTGCTTTGACCCTTAGGAGTAGGTAACCCG